GGGGCGAATAGTTTTCATTTCCCATCTCATGGAAAACCCTTTTCGCTCCGCTTAGCCTTATCCCCCTCGAGGGGTATTTTAGTGATAGGTTCTATAGGAACTGGACGGTCCTATTTGGTCAAATACCTAGCGACAAACTCCTATGTTCCTTTCATTACAGTATTTCTGAACAAGTTCCTGGATAACAAGCCTAAGGGTTTTATTATTGATGATAGGGACGATATTGATGATAGTGACGATATTGATGTGAGTGACGATATCGACCGTGACCTTGATACGGAGCTGGAGCTTCTAACTAGGATGAATGCACTAACTATGGATATGATGCCAGAAATAGACCGATTTTATATCACCCTTCAATTCGAATTAGCAAAAGCAATGTCTCCTTGCATAATATGGATTCCAAACATTCACGATCTGGATGTGAATGAGTCGAATTACTTATCCCTCGGTCTATTAGTGAACTATCTCTCCAGGGATTGTGAAAGATGTTCCACTCGAAATATTCTTGTTATTGCTTCGACTCATATTCCCCAAAAAGTGGATCCCGCTCTAATAGCTCCGAATAAATTAAATACATGCATTAAGATACGAAGGCTTCTTATTCCACAACAACGAAAGCACGTTTTCACTCTTTCATATAGTAGGGGATTTCACTTGGAAAAGAAAATGTTCCATACTAAGAGATTCGGGTCCGTAACCATGGGTTCCAATGTACGAGATCTTGTAGCACTTACCAATGAGGCCCTATCGATTAGTATTACACAGAAGAAATCAATTATAGACACTAATATAATTAGATCTGCTCTTCATAGACAAACTTGGGATTTGCGATCCCAGGTAAGATCGGTTCAGGATCATGGGATCCTTTTCTATCAGATAGGAAGGGCTGTTGCACAAAATGTATTTCTAAGTAATTGCCCGATAGATCCTATATCTATCTATATGAAGAAGAAATCATGTAACGAAGGGGATTCTTATTTGTACAAATGGTACTTCGAACTTGGAACGAGCATGAAGAAATTAACGATACTTCTTTATCTTTTGAGTTGTTCTGCCGGATCGATTGCTCAAGACCTTTGGTCTCTACCCGGACCCGATGAAAAAAATGGGATCACCTATTATGGACTTGTTGAGAATGATTCTGATCTAGTTCATGGCCTATTAGAAGTAGAAGGCGCTCTAGTGGGATCCTCACGGACAGAAAAAGATTGCAGTCAGTTTGATAATGATCGAGTGACATTGCTTCTTCGGCCCGAACCAAGGAGTCCCTTAGATATGATGCAAAATGGATCTTGTTCTATCCTTGATCAGGGATTTCTCTATGAAAAATATGAATCGGAGTTTGAAGAAGGGGAAGTAGAAGGAATCCTCGACCCGCAACAGATAGAGGAGGATTTATTCAATCACATAGTTTGGGCGCCTAGAATATGGAGCCCTTGGGGCTTTCTATTTGATTGTATCGAAAGGCCCAATTCATTGGGATTTCCCTATTGGGCCAGGTCATTTCGGGGCAAGCGGATCATTTATGGTGAAGAGGATGAGCTTCAAGAGAATGATTCGGAGTTCTTGCAGAGTGGAACCATGCAGTACCAGATACGAGATAGATCTTCCAAAGAACAAGGCGTTTTTCGAATAAGCCAATTCATTTGGGACCCTGCAGATCCACTCTTTTTCCTATTCAAAGACCAGCCCCTTGTCTCTGTGTTTTCACATCGAGAATTCTTTGCAGATGAAGAGATGTCAAAGGGGCTTCTTACTTCCCAAACAGATCCTCCTACATCTATATATAAACGCTGGTTTATCAAGAATACGCAAGAAAAGCACTTCGAATTGTTGATTCATCGCCAGAGATGGCTTAGAACCAAGAGTTCATTATCTAATGGATTTTTCCGTTCTAATACTCTATCCGAGAGTTATCAGTATTTATCAAATCTGTTCCTATCTAACGGAAGGCTATTGGATCAAATGACAAAGGCATTGTTGAGAAAAAGATGGCTTTTCCCGGATGAAATGAAAATTGGATTCATGTAATAGGAGAAAGGTTTCCCATTCCTTAGCCTGAAAGATATGTGGCCATGAAATAGGGATTAAGTGGAACAGAATTGACTGAGTGGTAGAGTCGTGGAAACACCTCCTTCTTCCATATTTTGGACACGGAACAATATGTTACTGCTGAAACATGGAAGAATTGAAATCTTAGATCAAAACACTATGTATGGATGGTATGAACTGCCTAAACAAGAATTCTTGAACAGCGAGCAACGAGAGCGATTCCTCACTACATCAAAAAATTTCCATTAATGAAAGATGTAAATCCATTGGAAAAATAAAAAATACGTATGTCGGATGAAATGGTGGTTGTTGCTATCTGCTCCAATAACGAATCGTTGGTTTAACTGAATAACTAAATGAATAACTAAATAAAATAGATAGAACCTTCTCTTCGTCTCAGGTCGATGGATCTTCTCAATTGGAAGATCCCCTATATGGATAATAT